TCTGTTATTGAGAGGTAAAGGATTAGATCCTTTTAAGAAATAAAGTTTTTGGTCGGAATATGAATCCAAACCAAAAGACCCCTTAACTATTAAGGGGGCTAATAGAACGAATCACACTTTTACCACTAAACTATACCCGCTACAATGCGATTATTGTATACAAAAGGACCTTTTGTCGAACAAGGGAATTGGATGTAATCAAGATAGGATCATAAAAGAATCATGAAAATTAGAGTGTTGGCATTTTTCAGGGGGGAACTTAATGAGATTAGGAAAAGAGGGTTCATTTAAATAACTAAATAACAAGTTTTATCCTTTCTTTTGCTGGTGGAATTTTGATACATACGGCTCGACAAAATCGCCGAAATCCTAACATAAAAATGCATTATCCATAGTTTCATTTTTTTTTTATTTAGTAAAAAAAAAGTAAATAAAAAAGGAAGAAAGAATAATACGAAATGACACTTTCGTTTTATATAATAAGAATGAAAATAGTCCTTCTTCTTTTTATTGTTGCTTTAATAGCAGGCATTTTTGTTTTGAAATAAATCAGAGAAATCATTTTATCTATGATTCGTTGAAACAAAAAAAGGCCCGGCTAGGTAATGACCAGGCCAGGCCATGGGAATAAAAACGCCTTTCGGACAAAATCAAAGCAAGGAGGTCTTCTTTATTTTTCGTTATATTTCTATATATTTTTTTTATATTCTATTGGATTTTTAGAGCCCTTACTTTATCTAAATGGAATTACTGATAAAAGTTGTATATATCTATATAATAAAGATAAAGAGATAGAAAAAAGCGAGAGAAAGAAAGACTTTTTTCAATTTTTTTGACTTTATGTGTAATGTAACATAGTAATTATCTTTTTTTTGAATTGGGAGAGATGGCTGAGTGGACTAAAGCGTCGGATTGCTAATCCGTTGTACGAGTTATTCGTACCGAGGGTTCGAATCCCTCTCTTTCCGTTGATGGCTTCATATTTCTATTTACCTTATCTTTCAAAGTTAGCAAACCCTTAGTTAAACGTGTGGAATAGATCAAAAAAATCCTAATAAATTTGTGAAAAATCAAGTCAAGAAAACGAAAAAGCACCCTTTTTTTATTCTTCACGCCCGGGATTACGTCCTGGATCATTAGATAGGAATCCGAAGATGAAGAGAGAAATAAAGAATATTACTACTGTGTACACAAAGAGTTTGAGAGTAAGCATTACACAATCTCCAAGATCATTTTTTGGAAAAAAAAAAAGAGAATAGATCCTCCATTACCAAAATTTTCTTTCATACCCACAAATTAGATATTGTGGGGAACCCTATTTGGACCTTTCACTAGAAAAAAAAAGGTCAGAATGGGAAAACGGGGTGATCAAAATTTATTGCAGCTCTCCAAGAATTTCAATGTTTGAATCGAGGGTTCATACTCTAAAAATTATCTGATCTTATCGATTGTTAGAATTTTTCTCGAATAAATCATTAATTTTCTAGGATAGTATTAATGATCTCATCGAAAACTTACAGCAGCTTGCCAAACAAAGGCTAAGAGAAAAAAAAGCAAAGGTATGACTGGCATAACATTCACAATTGGATTCAAAAAAGCATAAGCCTCGGGCAATTTGGCGAAGAAAAAACTACTCGAATAAAGGGCAGAATTAAGACAGATACAGATCAAACTAAAAATATTAAGCATAACAGACATTTTGTTCTTTGAGATAATTGCATTTTGATTGAGTTATTGATATAAGGAAAAATAAAGAAAGTAAAGTAGACCAAAAAGCCTTCTTTTTCTTTGAACTTACCCAATCAAAAATTCTCCAATTCTCAAAGGAGAATAGAAGAAACCATACTTTCATACAATATCTTAATTGAATTATATGTAATGATCAATAAATTCAGTTTAATTCTATATCGACACGTGTCAAAATCCTATCAACAATCTAATTTATTCTATAGATATTTGGGTTGGAATTGACGAAAAACCAATAACAATATTAGTCTTTATTAGTGTCGAATAGAAATCGAAATGGGGCGTGGCCAAGTGGTAAGGCAACGGGTTTTGGTCCCGCTATTCGGAGGTTCGAATCCTTCCGTCCCAGAGCATATCCAGTCTATCAGAATCAAGATTCAGTTTTGGATAGAATGTAATTCTTGTTTCTGATTTTTAATGATTCCGAAAAGAATCATATCCTTTTTTTCACAAACTGAACTGAATCCAGTTGAAATGACACTCAAATGTAACTGAATCTATTTATGATCCAGATAAGATGGGAACATAGATCACAAGAGTTTGAATTCAAAAAAAAAGGCTGGGCGGGTTTTTCATCATATGCGCATTCACTTCATCTTCATATTGAGGGAAGTTAGTTACTTAGAAAAACCTTACGCCCTTTTTTTTTGAATTTTCAATGATACATTTTGAATAAAAAGAGGAAAGAAAAGGACCTATATTTCCTATCCCTTAAATGAGGTATCCTGATTATTAATTCTCTGTCAATCCCGGA